ATAATAATTCTGTAAAGCTTCCGCATAATTTCCTTCGGATTGAGCCGACATCCGTTACGGTCGTCGTTCATTTTTAAGAATCTCCGTTCCAGAACCATACGTGAGATTTTCACCTCATACGGCTCCTCCCTTAGGTGCATAATGAGAATAAATACATGGAATCAAAAAAGAGTGCAAAATTCTCCTTATGGACTGAGTGGGGCTAGTGTTTTTATAAGAAATCTCTAGCCAACCTTCCTGCCAAAGATTTTTTTAACATCAAATGGGTTGATCGTAATCTTAAATAAAAAATGGTAACTTCAACGGTTTCTTTGTCTCCTACGCCCTTTCATTTTCAGGAATTGGTCACTTCAACAGTCTTCGATGGTTATACAGGTATCCAAAATATGAACGAGATGGATGTTTGTTGTCCCAACCATTTGAGTTTCGATCTCGATAACGAAGGCGATAATTTCTACCAAAGTCTGCGTATTGTTGATTTCTAAGTGTAGTGCTTCTTCTCCTATGCTGCCTATTGATTCTAATGGATGAGGGTTGACTCGCACCGCAATACAGATTCATAAGTTTAACCTCTGGCTCACTACTAGAATCGACAATTCAAGCATCTGAGGCTGCATTAATCGGGGATACACGACAGAAGGAATTGTTTTTTTTTTTTAAACCTCACCTTCAAAAAGCGTAGATTTATTTCATTTTTTTTCTATCCCGAAATCATGCGTCTTTCTGAAGGTGGTAAATAAAATTGAGATCGAAAAGATATGTAAACTAATGATCAAATCACACCATCTCTGTAATAGGTAAATGCCTCTTTTTCTCCTGAAGTTGTCGGAATTATTCGTAATAAGATATTGGCTACAATTGAAAAGGTTTTATCAATAAAATTTCCATTTATACTCGATTTAGTCATAGATAGCAATTCACTCTCAAATTCTTTTCATTACCTCTCGTGAGAAAATGATCCCCCACAAACAAAGGAATTGGACACTACGAAATAACATAAAAACAGAATTATTCAAATTTGAAAACTCCTCTTCCTTTCTTTTTGACCGGAATTCAAAAAAATAATAAGAAATAGTTTCGATTTCATACACATCTAGTCGACGAGTATAAGAATGAAGAGGTCCTAGTCTGATTCCCATCTCGAAATTGAAGAAAAAAAATTTTGTGCAGATTCAGAGAATTCGAGAAGTGAAGTTTTGATTGAATTCTGATGAAAAAACGAAAAAGTATCAAATAATCGTTTCCGTTCTATGATGAAAATGAAAATAGAATAAGCGTCCACTTTTTGTTGTGTGTATACCAGGTATAGACTCTCAACTGTGAGTCAAAGAAAGGTTTGAGCGATCTCAAATTTTTGAATTCCATTCTTATTCTTATGGAAATTGAATCAGAGTCTAAATACAATAATGAGGTATCCATTAATCATAGTCGAAAAAAAAAAAAATAGATAGACCGATCAGTTGATTCCTTACGATTCATTGATTGGATTGAATTCGTGTCAAAATATCCGACAAGGATGGGAGCACTAGATAACATAAATAGATATCTAAAAAATCGATATCTTTCCTCTTTTGGTTTTTTCATACTTTTTTTCGAATTGATTGCCCGAAATTTTCGAAGAATCAAATAAAGTCAAAATGGCTCGCTATTCAGTCGGTTGATGGGGCATAATCATTATGTAGGAGAGATGGCCGAGTGGTTCAAGGCGTAGCATTGGAACTGCTATGTAGGCTTTTGTTTACCGAGGGTTCGAATCCCTCTCTTTCCGTACCTTCAACTAATTTACCAATCTTACTGAACACAATGTATCAAAGAACAAGACATACTCGAATTCAAAAAGTTAGAACGGGAACCCTCGGTAATTTTGATATCGATTTGCTATTGCTATTCCCTGGATAAGTACTTTATCCTGCGTCCTTTTTTAGTTCCTTTTTTTTATGGGAAAGGGGGTAGGAGTAATAAAGTTGTCCAAACCTCTAGTTAGGTTTAAGTTTGCCGAGAATAATATTCTACGACTAGCAATTCATTTATTTTCAAACCGATCGATTTACTCTCGATTATTTGATTGACTAATCCTTTATATTGGAATGGGTGAAGAGTCAAATGGTTTGGAACTTCCTCATGAGGGGATGAATCAAGATAACTTTGAATCATATCTCTAGATTTTTGAGCATGGCTCGCCGTAATAATATCGTGTGGTTTGCAGCGATAACTTGGTATATCTACTATATGGTCGTTAACTAAAATATGTCTATGGTTAACTAATTGACGGGCTTGGAGAATAGTCGAAGCCATACCCAATCGGAAAAGGATGTTATCCAAACGCATCTCAAGTAATTGTAGTAAAACCCGACCTGTTGACCCCTTGGCTTTTCCGGCTATACGAACATATTTTAGTAATTGTCGTTCTGTAAGACCATAATGAAAACGCAATTTTTGTTTTTCTTCTAAACGAATACGATATTGAGATTTTTTCCCAGAGCGCGATTGGTTTCTAAAATCGCTTCTGGCTCTAGGCCTTTTACTAGTTAAACCTGGTAAAGCCCCAAGACGACGTATTTTTTTGAAACGAGGCCCCCTATAACGCGACATAAAGACTCCTTTTTTGTTTGGACATAAACAAACTGAACTAAATAAATTGATAAATTAAGCGAGGCCAAATACAAGAATACAATGAAGTATTGTCCTAAAAAGAATTAAGAAATGGATTGAATTAATTGGAGTAATAGAATATTTTGACCATTTTTGATTTATGTATAGAAATCATTTTCTTTCTATATTAATTTATATATCATATCAATAGAAATAGAAAAAGATATTTATTAGAAATTCAAAAAATAGTCCGCTTTTTGTTCTTCCGAAACCGAATCCTTCCTGTTTTTTTGCTAATTGAAATGGGGCATATGATAGGTCGGCGACCCTTGGAAAAAAGGGAAAAAGCCATTTCAATGTTCTTTGATTTCAAAAATACACTCTCAATCATGTGAAAATCAAAACAAATAGACAAAAGCCGGCTATCGGAATCGAACCGATGACCATCGCATTACAAATGCGATGCTCTAACCTCTGAGCTAAGCGGGCTCAAATCAAATAGAGCAAAAATTGTGTATACATCCTAAACTAATAGGATCTTTTTTTTTTTTTCGATTAATATGAATTATTCGGTATTAGCTATTCATAATAGCTATAGATTCCTATTTTTTGATATTGATCAATATTCTAATGATTAGTAATTCGATTATTTAGTCTAAATTCTAATTAGAATTATTTTATTTTATTAATAAAATTTAGTGATATAAAATGGATATCCATTTTCTGTTTCTCAACAGTTACCGTAAACTTCTTCTCTTAATTCAATAAGGTATTTGAAAATGTTAATGTATTCGAATTCTAGGAATTCTAAAGAATTCAAAATGCTGCCTAATTCAAATATTTCTAATAAAAAATTTCAAAATTACTGAAATAATTAGTTTAGTTTTAACTGATTAATTTTTTTGATAATTATATACAAAATGATTGATATTGTATCAAATACCTTTTTTGAGTTATTTTCTCGGAAGTTAAAGACAAAAAAAAAGAATCGACCGTTCAAGTATTTCAAATTGCATCAAAAAAATAATAATGATAATAAGAGAGGCATATATATTATGACATGTATCAATTTCTATTGAATTGCATAAACAGAAATGATAGAATGATTTCGGGTTGTATCAAATGTGGGTGTCGGCCTTGGGTATCCAATAGGCATTAAACAAAATAGGCAAGAAATTCAAACAGCAAGACCCACTTTTTTAGTTTATAGAGTTTTGGTTTACATAGAAATCGTAATACAATCAAGCGGTATTTAATGAGATTCGTATTGAATTATAAAAAATACACCGCTTTGATTTCAATATAAAATAGGGGGATATGGCGAAATTGGTAGACGCTACGGACTTAATTGGATTGAGCCTTGGTATGGAAACATACGAAGTGATAACTTTCAAATTCAGAGAAACCCTGGAATTAAAGATGGGGCAATCCTGAGCCAAATCCTGTTTTACGAAAACCAACAGCAGTTCATAAAGCGAGAATACAAAAAGAATAGGATAGGTGCAGAGACTCGATGGGAGATGTTCTAACGAATAGAGTTGGCTGCGTTGAGTTGGTAAAGGAATCCTTCTATCGAAACTCAAAAAAAGAAAAAAGAGGGGGGGGGCCATATACATAGATATATGTACTGAACGCTATACAAACTGGATTAACGACGCCGCGAGCTATATTGATGATTTTATGCAAAATGAAAGAATTCTTGTGATGTGAATCGATTGTACTAACTGGCAGAAAGTATCGAATCTTCATTGATTACATCATTTATAAATCAATTTACTCCAGGATCTGAGAAATCTTTTGAAAAACGGATTAATCGGCCGAGAATAAAGATAGAGTCCCATTCTACATGTCAATAGTGACAACAATGAAATTTAAAGTAAGAGGAAAATCCGTCGACTTTAGAAAGAAATCGTGAGGGTTCAAGTCCCTCTATCCCCAAAAAAACATTTGACTCGTTAATGCTTTATCCTATTTTTTTTTCTTTTTTTTTATATTTGATATAAGGATATCATTACTATTCGTTTTATTTGTTAGTGGTTTCAAATTTTTTTTCTTTCTTATTTATTCGTTTTTTTCTTTCACAAAGTTATGTACCCGAATGTATATTTTTTTGTATTAACCCAAGTTGGGTTTGGTGTTATATAAGGTGTACACAAAGTAAGATCAATTCATTGACATAGAACGAAGTCATATCATAAAATGAGGATGATATATTAACTAAAATAATAGTCGGGATAGCTCAGCTGGTAGAGCAGAGGACTGAAAATCCTCGTGTCACCAGTTCAAATCTGGTTCCTGGCACATAATTCATTTGTATGAGTATCTATTCACCCAATCCATTCATATATCCAACGTAATGGATATGGATCGACATCAAAATTTTTTATATTTATGAATCCATATCCATA